CCTAGTTTATCGACTTTTTCGGAAATGATAGAACGAAAAATGTCTTTGTACACGACAAAAAAATTATCCCATGGAGACCTGTATAATTTTGGGGTTTATACCAATGAACAAAAAAAATACAACTTGAGCAATGAATTAATAAGTCGAATAAAAGCTCTAGAAAAAGAAAAAAAAGAAAAGGGATTTCTATCTCTAGATATGCTCGAAAAAAGGATCAGATTTAGCAATCATGAGAATAAACAAGAATGCTTGACCAAAACATATGATCCTTTATTGAGCGGCCCATATCGTGGAGCAATAAAAAAATTTTATTTACGTACAATCATGAATGATTTAATCCCTTATATGGAAGATTACGTAAAAAGTCTTTGGATAAATAAGATCCATGGGCTACTTCCTAATAATTTCCGAGAATTTGAACATCAAAAGAATTCTTTTGATGGTGATAAATCATTTTTTAATTATATTGGTAATTCCTTAACCTCATTTTCTTTTGAATTCACACCCAATTTTTGTTTAAAAAACTGTTCTTTATTGGCAGAACAAATAAAAATTGATTCAGAAAGTCAAGCAAAATTTTTAAAATTTGTATTCGATGTAATTACAACTGATCCAAATGATCAAACAACAACTAGAAATGAATCTATTGGAATAGAAGAAATCAGTAAAAAGGTTTTTCGATGGTCATATAAATTGACCAATGTTCTGGAAGAACAGGAGAAAGAAAATGAGGAAAAATCGACGGAAGATCATGAAATTCGTTCAAGAAAAGCCAAACGTGTGGTAATTTATACTGATAACGAGCATAATACCAATTCTATTACTAATACGAATAATACTAGTAATAGTGATCAAGCGGAAGAGGTGGCTTTGATACGCTACTCGCAACAATCGGATTTTCGTCGGGATATAATAAAGGGATCCATGCGTACTCAAAGACGTAAAACAGTTACTTGGGAAACGTTTCAAGCAAATGTGCATTCCCCACTTTTTTTAGATCGAATAGACAAAACATTTTTTTTTTCTTCTTTTTATATCTCTGAAATGATGAATCTCATTTTTAGGAATTCGGCCGAGAGAGAACCGGAATTGAAAATTTCCGATTTTGAGGAGGAAAAGACAAAAGAAAAGGAGAAAAAAGAGGAAAATGAACGGATAGCAATATCAGAAACTTGGGATAGCATTATATTTGCTCAAACAATAAGAGGTTCGATGTTAGTAACCCAATCCTTTCTTAGAAAACACATTATATTACCCTCATTGATAATAGCTAAAAATATTGGCCGTATGTTATTATTCCAATTCCCCGAGTGGTATGAAGATTTGAAAGAATGGAATAGAGAAATGCATGTTAAATGCACCTATAATGGTGTTCAATTATCGGAAACAGAATTTCCCAAAGATTGGTTAACAGACGGTATTCAGATAAAGATTCTATTTCCTTTCTGTCTTAAACCTTGGCGAAGATCTGAAATACGATCTCATCATAGAGATCCAATGAGAAAAATAGGAAAAAAAGAAAATTTTTGTTTTTTAACAATTTGGGGAATGGAAGCAGAAGTTCCTTTTGGTTCTCCCCGAAAACGACCTTCTTTTTTTGAACCCATTTATAAAGAACTCAAAAAAAGAATTAGAAAAGTAAAAAAGAAATTTTTTTTCGTTCTAAAAGTTTTAAAACAAAAAATGAAGGAACTTGAAAAAATAAACCCCATTTCCTTATTTGAATTGAGGAAGGTAAAAGTATATGAACCGAATGAAAATGTAAGAGATTCTAAAATCAAAAATAAGATTATTCGCGAATCGACCATTCGAATTCGATCCATGAATTGGGCAAATTATTCACTCATAGAAAAAAAAATAAAGGATCTTGTTGATAGGACAGTCACAATCAGGAATCAAATAGAACTAGAACGAATCACAAAAGACAAGAAAAAAATCGTTCTAACTTGTGATGATAAAAAATCAGATTCACAGAAAGATATTTTGCAGATATTTAAAAGAAAAAAGATCCGATTTATACGTAAATTCAAATTTTTTATGAAATCATTCATTGAAAAAATATACATAGATATCTTTCTACATATGATCACCATTTTTAGGATCAATGCACAACTTTTCTTTGAATCAACAAACAAAATTATCACAAAATCGATTTACAACGATAAAACAAATCAAGAAGGAATTAATGAAACAGATCAAAATACAATGAACTTTATTTCGACTATAAAAAAATCGTTTATTAATACTAATATCAGTAATAATACTATTATCAGTAATAATAATTCAAATATATATTATTTTTATGACTTATCCCCCTTGTCCCAAGCATATGTATTTTACAAAATATCACAAACCCAATTACTTAACAAGTATCACTTGAGATATGTACTTAAATATCCCAAGACCCATCCTTTTATTAAGGATAAAATCAAGGATTATTGTATGACACGAGGAATATTTGATTCCAAATCAAAGCAAAAGAAAATTCATAAGTTTGGAATGAATGAATGGAAAAACTGGTTAAAGGGCCATTATCAATACAATTTATCTCAGACAAAATGGTCTCGATTAGTACCGCAAAAATGGCGAAATAGAATCAACCAGCGTTCTACGATTCAAAATAAAAAATCAATGAAATTTGATTCACATAAAAAAGAAAAAGACCAATTAATACATTACATGAAACAAAATCACTATGCAATGGCAGTGGATTCATTGACGAGTCAACAAAAAGAAAAATTTAAAAAACACTACAGATATGATCTTTTATCACATAAATATATGAATTATGGGAATAGGAAGGACTCGTATATTTATGAATCAACATTACAAGTAAAAGGAGACCAAGAAATTACATACAATTTCAATACACTGAAACCCGAATCATTTTATGTATTGGTAAGTATAGCTATTAGTAATTATCTAGAAAAGGAATATATTATTGCTACACATAAAAATCTGGATAGAAAATATTTTGGTTGTAGAATTCTCCATTTTTCTCTTAGAAAAAATATCAACATCGATACCTGGACCAATACGCATATCAGTACCAAAATTAAGAAAAATACTAAGACTGAAAACAAAATTATCACAAAATTAAAAAAAAAAGATATTTTTTCTCCTACAATTCATCAAGGAATTAAACCATCCAATCAAAAAAGTGTTTTTTTTGATTGGATGGGAATGAATCAAGAAAAGGTTTTTTGTACCATATCAAATCTAGAACCTTGGTTCTTCCCGGAATTTGTGCCATTTTTTGATGCATATAAGATTAAACCATGGATCATACCAATCAAATTACTTCTTTTTCATTTTTATTTCTATGAAAATATTAGTCAAAATAAAAGCATAAACATAAATAAAAATAAAAATGAAAATATTCAGATATCATCTAATCAACAAGATTATTTTAAATCAGAAAATTCCAACCAAGAAAAAAACGAACAACAGGGACAAGAAAATCTTGGATCAGATCTACAAAAACAAAAAAAAAAAAAAAATGTTGAAGACAATTACGCGAGATCAGACATTAAAAAAGGTAAAAAGAAAAAACAATCCAAGAAAAAGAAGGAAGCAGAACTAGATTTCTTCCTGAAAAAATATTTCCTTTTTCAATTAAGATGGGATGACTCCATGAATCTAAGAATGATCAATAATATTAAGGTATATTGTCTCCTACTTAGACTGATAAATCCAAGGAAAATTGCTATATCCTCGATTCAAAGAGGAGAGATGCATCTGGATGTAATGCTAATTCAGAAGGATCTAGCTCTTACAGAATTGATAAAAAGGGGAATATTGATTATCGAACCGATTCGTCTATCTATAAAAAGGGATGGAAAATATATTATATATCAAACATTAGGTATTTCATTGATCGATAAAATTAAGCACCAAACTAAGAGAAAATGCATAAAAAAAAGATATGTTGATAAGAAGAATTTTGATAAACCCATTGCAAGACACGGCAATACGCTTGTGGATGGAGAAAAAAGTCATTATGATTTCCTTGTTCCTGAAAATATTCTATCTCCTAGACGTCGTAGAGAATTGAGAATTCTAATTTGTTTTAATTCTCGTAATTGGAATTTTGTGGATAGAAATCTAGTATTTTGCAATGAAAACAACATAAGAAACTCTGGAAAATTTTTGAATGAGGACAAGCATTTTAATACTAATACAGATACAAATAAATTCATTAAATGCAAATTGTTTCTTTGGCCCAATTACCGATTAGAAGATTTAGCTTGTATGAATCGCTATTGGTTTAATACCAATAATGGCAGTCGTTTCAGTATGTCAAGGATATATATGTATCCACGATTCAGAATTTGTTAATAGTATATTTCCTATATGTCGTGTGATATTTTCGGTAGATGAAAGCTGAAAGATATACGTATACGCTGTATTACATTTTGGTACATGATACGGATTTAATGGCGTATCAACTCAATTGGATCTAGGACTAAATCCGCAGAATCTTTTTAGGTACAAAGAAATCATTCTCTTCCATGAATGCAGAAATGTATTTTTTTTTCTTTTCTATCCAAATCAAATTTTCAATTTGATTTGGATAAAATAAAAAAAAAAATAGAAAAAAAAAAATTTTTGTGTGTACTAGATTAAAATAACTGGCATAATAATTATTATTTTTATTTTTCCTGATCGATTCGGTAAAGTAAAATTCATGGGAAAGAAAAAAAAAAGATAGAAAAAGGATGAAAAATTCATTCATCTCAGTCATTTCACAAGAAGAAAAAGAAGAAAACAAGGGTTCTGTTGAATTTCAAGTATTCAGTTTTACCAGTAAGATACGTAGACTTACTACACATTTGGAATTGCACAAGAAAGATTTTTTATCGCAAAGAGGTCTACGAATAATTCTGGGAAAACGTCAACGGCTCTTGGCTTATTTGTCAAAGAAAAATAGAGTCCATTATAAGAAATTAATGGGTCAGTTGGATATTCGGGAGCCAAAAAATCGTTAATTTAATCGTTTGAATTTTTTTTTTTATTTATTTTATTAGATTTTTCATTTTGATGAACTTCGTTTTGAGGAATTCGTGGAATAATGAATTAAGGAATCAAAAAATATGACTGTACCGGCTACAAGAAAAGCTCTTATGATAGTTAATATGGGTCCTCACCACCCATCAATGCATGGTGTTCTTCGACTGATCGTTACTCTCGATGGTGAAGATGTTATTGATTGTGAACCCATATTGGGATATTTACACAGAGGGATGGAAAAAATAGCAGAAAACCGAACGATTATACAATATCTCCCTTATGTAACACGTTGGGATTATTTAGCTACTATGTTCACAGAGGCAATAACGGTAAATGCACCAGAACAATTGGAAAATGTTCAAATACCTCAGAGAGCCAGTTATATAAGAGTAATTATGCTAGAACTGAGCCGTATAGCTTCTCATTTGTTATGGCTTGGACCTTTTATGGCAGATATCGGTGCACAGACTCCTTTTTTCTATATTTTCAGAGAGAGAGAATTGTTATATGATCTATTCGAAGCCGCCACAGGTATGCGAATGATGCATAATTATTTCCGCATCGGAGGAGTAGCTGCTGATCTACCTTATGGCTGGATAGATAAATGTTTGGATTTCTGCGATTATTCTTTAACAGGAGTTGTTGAATATCAAAAACTTATTACACGGAATCCCATTTTTTTGGAACGAGTTGAAAGAGTGGGCATTATTGGTGGAGAGGAAGCAATAAATTGGGGTTTATCAGGACCAATGTTACGAGCTTCTGGAATCCAATGGGATCTTCGTAAGGTTGATCATTATGAGTGTTACAATGAATTCGATTGGGAAGTCCAATGGCAAAAAGAAGGAGATTCATTAGCTCGTTATTTAGTACGAATGGGTGAAATGGGGGAATCTATAAAAATTATTCAACAGGCTCTAGAAGGAATTCCTGGGGGTCCCTATGAGAATTTAGAAGTACGACGCTTTGATAGAGCAAAAAATTCCGAATGGAATAATTTTGAATATAGATTTATTAGTAAAAAACCTTCACCCAATTTTGAATTGTCGAAACAAGAACTTTATGTCAGAGTGGAAGCCCCCAAAGGAGAATTAGGAATTTATTTGATAGGAGATAATAGCGTTTTCCCCTGGAGATGGAAAATTCGTCCACCCGGTTTCATCAATTTGCAAATTCTTCCTCAGCTAGTTAAAAGAATGAAATTGGCTGATATCATGACGATACTAGGTAGTATAGATATCATTATGGGAGAAGTTGATCGTTGAAATGATAATTGATACGACAGAAGTACAAGCTATCAATTCTTTTTCTACATCGGAATCCATAAAAGAAATCTATGGACTCATATGGATGTTTGTATCCATTTTTACCCTTATATTTGGAATCATAATAGGGGTACTAGTAATTGTGTGGTTAGAAAGAGAAATATCCGCAACGATACAACAACGTATTGGGCCTGAATATGCTGGTCCGTTGGGAATTCTTCAAGCTCTAGCAGATGGGACTAAATTACTATTTAAGGAGGACCTACTCCCATCTAGAGGAGATATTCGTTTGTTTAGCGTCGGACCGTCTATAGCGGTCATATCAATTCTACTAAGTTATTTAGTAATTCCTTTTGGGAACCACCTTGTTTTAGGTGATATCAGTATAGGTGTTTTTTTATGGATCACCATTTCAAGTATTGCCCCTATTGGGCTTCTTATGTCAGGATATGGATCGAATAATAAATATTCTTTTTCAGGTGGTCTACGAGCTGCTGCTCAATCTATTAGTTATGAAATACCATTAACTCTATGTGTATTATCAATATCTCTACGTGTGATTCGTTGGAACATGAACTTTTACCTCTCTCCTAGAAATAAATAAATAAAGAAAAGAGGTTGAATGTATTGAATAGATATTTTTTTTTTCATTCATCGATGAGTTAAACCGGATAGTTATATGAGTGAAACAAAACAACTTATAAATTTGCAGTAAGAAGAGAAAATCTCATTCCCTATGTACAAGAATAAAGTTAAAATAAACATAAGCAGCATAAACTGTTTACCCCAAGATTGAGATTCTTTGTTTGATTAGTTATCATATCTTGAAGCGGGTGCAAAAGATCAACTGTATGGAGTTTCCACTACTGTCTTGTATGTATTACCATACCGGGGATCAATCAAAAATCGGTGGACAGTTAGAAACACCAAGGTACACAAAGGATTAGTAATGGGAATAATGTAAGGTATCAAAAAAAGAGATATTTCTGCATAAAACGAATCATAATAAGGGCTTTAAGTTGGTAGAAATGATCAAGCAGTACCTCCCGAGGATTCCGATCTCGAGTATGCTCCTATTCACTGATTAAAGAAATGACTATCAAGAACGAATTAATCCTTTATTTTTTTTTTTCTAAATAAAATACCCTCCTCTTCTCTTCTGAGACAGAAGAGGAACAAAAGAAATGGAATGCAATATTCGAATGAATGAATAAAAATTTTAATAAAATAAAAAAGATCTTTATTTATTTTTTCTTTCCTATATCCGTATATAATACTGAATTATATATATATATATTGATTATATATATATATATATTGATAACGAGATATATTGATAACAAGTATTTTATTGAAAGATTAAGTTATTACCGAACAAAGAAAAATTATCATTATAAGGATGAGATCAATTCGGAAGCACTTTTTTTCTTATTCTAGCGGACGGAATTCCATTGGTCTAATTTGGGACTCTCCGATGTATCTTTATTCGATCTACCCTCCAAAGAGGGCGATAATGCCGAACCAGTCCTTACATTTATTTGTGGCCATAGAGGAGCCGTATGAAGCTAAAGTTTCATGTACGGTTTTGGAATAGCGATGGGAACAGTGATGTTATTATCGACTATGATTATCTAATAGTTCAAGTACAGTTGATATAGTTGAAGCACAGTCAAAATATGGTTTTTGGGGGTGGAATCTGTGGCGTCAACCTATAGGGTTTATTGTTTTTCTAATTTCTTCTCTAGCCGAATGTGAGAGATTGCCATTTGATTTACCGGAAGCAGAGGAGGAATTAGTAGCAGGTTATCAAACCGAATATTCAGGTATCAAATTTGGTTTATTTTATATTGCTTCTTACCTAAATCTATTACTTTCTTCATTATTTGTAACAGTTCTTTACTTAGGTGGGTGGAATTTATCTATTCCGTACATATCTACTCCTGAACTTTTCGGAATAAATAAAATGGCCGGAGTCTTTGGAATGACAATTGATATCTTTATTACATTAGCTAAAGCTTATTTGTTTCTGTTCATTCCTATCACAACAAGATGGACTTTGCCTAGGATGAGAATGGACCAGCTATTAAATCTTGGATGGAAATTTCTTTTACCTATTTCTCTAGGTAATCTATTATTGACAACTTCTTCCCAACTTGTTTCACTATAAATAACAAAATACGATAACGATATTCCAGATTCATAACCTCTTTCAAACAAGAGAAAGAAACATCAATTTTTTTCCTGGATATTTACAATATGTTCTCTATGGTGACTGGGTTCATGAATTATAGTCAACAAACAATACGAGCTGCAAGGTATATTGGTCAAAGTTTCATAATTACCTTATCCCACACAAATCGTTTACCTATAACTATTCAATATCCTTATGAAAAATCGATCACATCAGAGCGTTTCCGTGGTCGAATCCACTTTGAATTTGATAAATGTATTGCTTGTGAAGTATGTGTTCGTGTATGCCCGATGGATTTACCCGTTGTTGATTGGAAATTTGAAAGAGATATTAAAAAGAAACAATTGCTTAATTATAGTATTGATTTTGGGGTCTGTATATTTTGTGGTAATTGTGTCGAGTATTGTCCAACAAACTGTTTATCAATGACTGAAGAATATGAACTTTCTACTTCTGATCGTCACGAATTGAATTATAATCAGATTGCTTTGGGTCGTTTACCAATGTCAATAATTGGAGATTACACAATTCAAACAGTTATGAATTCGACTCAAATCAAAATAGACAAAGAGAAATCCTTTGATTCAAGAACGATTACCAATTACTAAGATTTTGTTTTGATATAAAGGATCCAAGCTTTTTTTATTTTGGTTGGGCAGTAACTACAAATAATAACTAATAACTATTGATTGTTGAGAATCATTCTTTGATTTAAACTGAAAATATATTTTTCGTGATGATTTCGAAACATACAATCCCCATTACTCTTTTCTCGAAAATTTTATCTATATCTACATCTACATTAATCCATATAAAAATACTTTAATTCAATTAGGAACGTATCATATACAAGAAAAAAATGGGGTAACCCCTTTTCCTTTCCTGGACCATTCAGTACGGTCATGAAATATTTCGACTTATTTATTAATTTATTATTTTAATAATGGATTTACCTGGACCAATACATGATATTCTTGTAGTATTTTTTGGATCAGTTCTTGTATTAGGAGGTCTGGGAGTAGTACTACTTACCAGTCCCATTTTTTCTGCCTTTTCGTTGGGATTGGTTCTTGTTTGTATATCCTTATTATATATTCTATCGAATTCCTATTTTGTAGCTGCCGCACAGCTCCTTATTTATGTTGGAGCCATAAATGTCTTAATCATATTTGCTGTAATGTTCATGAATGGTTCAGAATACTCCAATGATTCCTATTTTTGGACCGTTGGGGATGGGGTCGCTTCACTAGTTTGTACAAGTATTCTTTTTTCAATAATTACTATTATCCCAGATACCTCATGGTACGGAATTATTTGGACTACAAGATCAAGCCAAATTATAGAACAGGATCTAATAAGTAACATTCAACAAATTGGGATTCATTTATCAACAGATTTTTATCTTCCGTTTGAACTCATTTCCATAATTCTTTTAGTTTCCTTGATAGGAGCAATTACTATGGCTCGTCAATAATAAATACTTAGAATTAAATTCTAAGATTTATAAATTCTAAATAAATAAAATAAACGGAAAGGTTTAAGGTTTTTATAAGATTTTTAATTAAATCTATCTATTGCCAATACTTTCTTTTGTTCTGTAATCGTTCTATTCTAATCAATCGAATCGGTTGAATTGTTGTTCATATTGAAATGAATCGAGATTGATAAGGAGTTAGTCAATGATGTTCGAGCATGTACTTTTTTTGAGTGTCTATTTATTCTCTATCGGTATCTATGGATTGATCACAAGTCGAAAGATGGTTAGAGCACTTATGTGCCTTGAGCTTATACTCAATTCAGTTAATATCAATCTCGTAACATTTTCTGATATATTTGATAGTCGCCAATTAAAAGGCGACATTTTCTCAATCTTTGTTATAGCCGTTGCGGCTGCTGAAGCAGCTATTGGGCTAGCTATTGTTTCATCAATCCATCGTAACAGAAAATCAACTCGTATCAATCAATCGAATTTGTTGAATAATTAGTTATGATCATAAGATACATAACATTACATAGAAAATGTATCTATTAGATATTCTACTATTAGACTAATTAGACTAGTAGACTAGTAGACTAGACATTCTACTATATTAAATAAAAATAAAATTACTATTGAATAATAAATATTTTCATTTCATATTCAATAGTAAATTAATATTGAAATATTGACCAATTTGTTGGTCAATTTGAATTCACATGTGCAACTCACATGATCATGGTTGTTGAAAGAGAAATCAAAGTCTCTTGGACTTTTCTCATGAACAGATTTAGAAATATATTGATTCTCAAAATTTTGATAAACCACTGCTTCGTCTGGTGTCTACAATATAAATATATGATTCATTTACTACTAATTTTATTTTACCAGATCGAAAATTTTTTATGCTCAAAACTGGAATTTATAGATTCAATGTCACATTCAGTAAAAATTTATGATACATGTATAGGGTGTACTCAATGTGTACGAGCCTGCCCTACAGATGTATTGGAAATGATACCTTGGGACGGATGTAAAGCTAAGCAAATTGCTTCCGCACCAAGAACCGAGGACTGTGTAGGTTGTAAGAGATGTGAATCCGCCTGCCCAACAGATTTTTTGAGTGTCCGTGTTTATTTATGGCATGAAACAACTCGCAGCATGGGTCTATCTTATTGATACGTTACAAAAAACTCCACTTGAATCATTTGATTCCTCTTTACCGACAAAAGCCCGTACTCGATAAAATTTATTATTCCGAGCACGGGTTTTTCTGGTCAAAACATATCTTGTCTTTATCACGAGTTATTTTCCTTGGTTAACAATACTTGTTGTTTTGCCGATATTCGCGGGTTCCTCAATTTTCTTTTTTCCTCATAGAGGAAATAAGATGTTTAGATGGTATACTCTTTGTATATGTTTATTAGAACTCCTTCTAACAACCTATGCATTCTGTTATCATTTTCAATTGGACGATCCATTAATCCAATTGGAGGAAGATTATAAATGGATCGATATTTTGGATTTTCACTGGAGACTGGGAATCGATGGACTTTCCATAGGACCTATTTTACTGACAGGATTTATTACTACTTTGGCTACTTTAGCGGCTTGGCCAGTTACGCGAAATTCGCGGTTTTTCTATTTCCTGATGTTAGCAATGTACAGCGGTCAAATAGGACCATTTTCTTCTCGAGACCTTTTACTTTTTTTCATCATGTGGGAGTTAGAATTAATTCCTGTTTACTTACTTTTATCCATGTGGGGAGGAAAAAAACGTCTCTACTCGGCTACAAAATTTATTTTGTACACAGCAGGGGGTTCTATTTTTCTTTTAATAGGAGTTCTGGGTATGGGTTTATACGGTTCCAATGAACCAACATTAGATTTTGAAAGATTAGCTAATCAATCATATCCTGTGGCATTGGAAATAATATTATATTTTGGTTTCTTTATTGCTTATGCTGTCAAATCGCCGATTATACCCCTACATACATGGTTACCAAATACCCATGGAGAAGCACATTACAGTACATGTATGCTTCTAGCTGGAATCTTATTAAAAATGGGAGCATATGGATTGATTCGGATCAATATGGAATTATTACCCCACGCTCATTCTATATTTTCTCCCTGGTTGGTAATAGTTGGAACGATGCAAATAATCTATGCAGCTTCAATTTCTCTCGGTCAACGCAATTTAAAAAAGAGAATAGCCTATTCCTCTGTATCTCACATGGGTTTTACAATTATAGGAATTGGTTCTATAACCGACATGGGACTCAATGGAGCCATTTTACAAATACTCTCTCATGGATTTATTGGTGCTGCACTTTTTTTCTTGTCGGGAACGAGTTGTGATAGAATACGTCTTGTTTATCTCGACGAAATGGGAGGGATATCTATCCCAATGCCAAAAATATTTACCATGTTCAGTAGTTTCTCGATGGCTTCTCTTGCATTGCCAGGAATGAGTGGTTTTGTTGCGGAATCAGTAGTATTTTTTGGAATAATTACTAGTCCAAAATATCTTTTAATGCCAAAAATACTAATTACTTTTGTAATGTCAATTGGAATTATATTAACTCCTATTTATTTATTATCTATGTCACGTCAGACGTTCTATGGATACAAGCTATTTAATGTTCCACACTCTCATTTTTTGGATTCTGGACCACGAGAACTATTTGTTTCAATCTGTATCTTTCTACCCGTAATAGGAATTGGTATTTATCCTGATTTCGTTCTCTCGTTATCAGTTGACAGGGTACAAGCTATCCTATCTAATTATTTTTATGGATAGTGTTTCATTAATGAAATGAGACAAAAAGTCTTATAATTCTTTAATTTTAAGATTTTTTAAATCGTTCGCTGTACAACGCAAAAAAAGAAAGTGAATTAGAATTGTAATGAGATGCATTTCGAGTTTTTGTTTTGACAATTCAAAACAAAAACTCGAACAAGCAAACTTTCGTTATATATGGGCCGACGTTATATATGGGCCGATATTCTTATGTATCCTTCATGTAGCTTATTCAATTAGATGCTAATGTGAATGAACCATAACTATGTAAACCTATTCCTAATAGATTGACCCCAAAATAGCATATCCAAATTATAAAAAATCCTATAGAAGCTACAAGTGCCGAATTCGTACCTTGTAAACTTTTATTTGTTCTAGTATGTAAATAAATCGCGAATATGGTCCAAGTAATAAATGCCCAAGTTTCCTTCGGATCCCAACTCCAATAAGATCCCCATGCTTCATTAGCCCATACTGCTCCACAAAGAATGCCTATGGTTAAAAAGGTAAACCCTAAACTAATCATACGATAACTCCAATAATCCAAACGCTGAGTCAATTGATATTTGTAAAAATTTCGAAATGAAAGAAAAGAAGTTTTTTTAAAAACGCTTCTTCTTTTTTCATTCAAGTATTTAATCTCACCAAAGAAAAATGATCTAATTAAGAAATTATTGCTTTTACAAAAAACATTGATGTTGTTTCGAAATCTAATGACTAGAAGAGCGATTGATAATAACGATCCGCATAAAAGAGCTGCATAGCTCAATAACATCATACTTACGTGCATCATTAACCACTGAGATTGTAGAGCAGGTACTAATATTGCGGATTGATGCATTTCAGTTGAAAGACCCGACGTAGCGAAGCCTTGAGTAAAAATAGTACTTGGGTTAGTTATTGTGCTTAAATCATTTTTATGGTTCAATTTCTTGGAAATTCTATGAATAATAAAGAAACTACATGAAAGGAAGATTAATGACTCGTATAAATTACTTAACGGAAAATGTCCCGAAGAAATCCAACGAGAAACTAATAATCCTGTTATAGAGAAAAAAGTAGCTATCATCCCTTTTTCCGACGAATCACGTAGTCCTATAATTTCGTGGACTAATAAGGTCATGAAATGAATCGTAATCACAATTGAAATAATCGAAAAAGAGATATGAGTTAATATATGTTCTAAAGTCGCAAATATCATAAAAAAGGGGTCCCATTACAGAAGAATTGAAATCGGAAATTGAATACATTCATTATAGGATACATTGTGTCTCTTTTAGAGAATGCCACCACTCGGACTCGAACCGAGATGCTCTAGCACTGCTTCCTAAGAGCAGCGTGTCTACCGATTTCACCATGGTGGCTTACTTGAAATAATAATATTCAATTCATGTTGAATCGTCGAGAATCAAGGATTCAATAGTTTAGGAAACATTAGAATTAGAATCGATGAAAAAAAAGACTCGTTTAAATTCATATTTGAATCTTCAATAAATTCAATAAAATAATCCTTAGTTAGGATCGTCCTAGGTTCAGTTTTATTTTAACAATCAACTTTCACGTACTATAAACTAAGTTCCCCCGACACAACACAGTTGGAATTTCGATAGTTTTGCTCTCAGTCGAGATATAGAATTAAGAATTGTCCCTTTTTCTTTCCATTTTCTTTTTTTGATGATTCGTTTTTCATTTATCCGATTTCATCGGATTCAAAATGAAAAAGATTGATTTTTTTTTTCATTGAAAAAAAAAAAATCAAATAACTAAGATATGTATTACAATTTCATCATTAAATCCATTTGGAATTTTTCTAACGATTCCGATACTTTAGTATCATTAAGTATTAATACTCTTCATTGTGTATATAATATAAATAATATAATATAAATAGGTAACATTATAAATAGGTAACATTTACCAAATCAATTAAGTTTTAGGCTAGGCATATAATATAACAAAATAAAAGAGTTTAAATCTCTATAGCAATTGTACTATTCACAATAGAAAATCTTAATTCTATTTTTCTATTGTGAAAAGTTAATGGATAGGGAAAAATACTATTTTAATTTAAGAACCCAGTATATAGAAAACTTTTATTCTACATACCACAGCGGCTAGTTCTAACTAATATTGAGTATTGAGTAGTTCAATACATTAATTAGTGTGAATCGTTCATCTTAAAAAAATTTGCAGTTCTTCGGGCTACGTTAATTCCGATTATCCCAAGACTCTATTATTTGTTTGTCGCACAAAAAAACTTTTTGAATGTCCGGTAGAAACCGATTTCGCTAAAGAAAAAGCTTTTACTGCAGTTAAATATCCCTTTTTCTTCCAAATATTCCTACGAATATGTTTTTTTGATATAGAAATACGTTTTTTTGGAACTGCCATTCAAAAAAGGGTTACTCATTTTTATTTATTGTTGTATGTGAAAGACATGTATTGTTCGGAATAGATCGTTTTTTTTTTTTAACTTTTAACATAACATCTAACATAAATATAACAATTTAACATAAACATATTTAATTAACATAAACATAACAAATAATATATATATTTTATTATCTTTTATTATAATTTTATTAATTAATAATTAATATTATATTATTATTATTATATTATTATATTATTTATTATATTATTATTATACTATATTATTATTTATATTACTATATTATTATTATTATTGTTTATTGTTCTTTCCGAAAGAGATAAGAATTGGTGAATCGGAAACAATTACGAAAAAATTTTGAATTATAAAAAAAAAATCTCAATTTGTTTTCTTATGGAACATACATATCAATATGCATGGATAATACCTTTTCTTCCACTTACAGTTACTATGTCAATAGGATTTGGACTTATACTTATTCCGACAGCAACAAAAAATATTCGTCGTATGTGGGCTTTTCCTAGTGTTTTTCTGTTAAGTATAGCTATGGGATTTTCGGCCAATCTGTCTATTCAACAAATAAATGGAAGTTTTATTTATCAATATCTATGGTCTTGGACCATAGATATTGATTTTTCCTTAGAGTTTGGATACTTGATCGATCCACTTTCTTCTATTATGTCAATACTAATTACTACTGTTGGAGTCATGATTCTTATTTATAGTGACAATTATATGTCTCACGACCAAGGGTATTTGAGATTTTTTGCTTATATGAGTTTTTTCAATACTTCCATGTTGGGATTAGTTACTAGTTCTAATTTGATACAAATTCATATTTTTTGGGAACTAGTGGGAATGTGTTCATACTTATTAATAGGGTTTTGGTTTACACGACCGACTGCCGCAAGTGCTTGTCAAAAATCTTTTGTAACTAATCGTGTAGGAGATTTTGGTTTATTATTAGGAATCTTAGGTCTTTATTGGATAACAGGTAGTTTGGAATTTCGGGATTTGTTCGAAATAGCTAATAACCTGATCCATAATAATGGGGTTAGCTCTTTATTTGCTACTTTGTGTGCCTCTTTATTATTTGTCGGTGCAGTTGCAAAATCTGCACAATTCCCCCTCCACGTATGGTTACCTGATGCCATGGAAGGACCTACTCCTATTTCGGCCCTTATACACGCTGCTACTATGGTAGCAGCAGGAATTTTTCTTGTAGCTCGACTTATTCCTCTTTTCATAGACATACCTTATATAATGAATTTCATTTCTTTAATGGGTGTAATAACAATACTATTAGGAGCTACTTTTTCTCTTGCTCAAAGAGACATTAAAAGAAGTTTAGCCTATTCTACAATGTCTCAATTAGGTTATATTATGTTAGCTCTAGGTATAGGTTCTTATCGAGCGGCTTTATTCCATTTGATCACTCATGCCTATTCTAAAGCTTTATTGTTTTTGGGATCTGGATCTATTATTCATTCAATGGAACCTATTGTTGGATATTCACCAGAAAAAAGTCAGAATATGGTTCTTATGGGTGGTTTAACAAGATATGTTCCAATTACAAGAACTACTTTTTTATTAGGTACACTTTCTATTTGTGGTATTCCACCTCTTGCTTGTTTTTGGTCCAAAGATGAAATTCTTAATGATAGTTGGTTATATTCACCAATTTTTGCAATAATATCTTGTTTCACAGCAGGATTAACCGCATTTTATATGTTTCGGGTATATTTACTTACCTTTGATGGGTATTTGCGCGTTTATTTTCAAAACCACAGTAGCACTAAAAACAACTCGTTCTATTCAATATCTCTATGGGGAAAAGAAGCACCAAAAAGAGTAAAAAAAAATTTACATTTATCAACAGTGAATAATAAGATCCACTTTTTTTCAAAAGATACATATAAAATTATTTATAATGATAGGATACGATACTTTAGTACTTATTTTGGAAATAAATATACTTCCATGTATCCTCGCGAATCAGACAACACTATGCTATTTCCTCTGCTTGTATTGGTACTATTTACTTTGTTCGTTGGATCGATAGGAATTTCTTTTGATCAAGGAATAATGGATTTTGATATATTATCGAAATGGTTAACCCCATCACAAAACCTTTTCCATCCAAATTCGAATTATTCTGTGAATTGGTATGAATTTTTCACAAATTCCATTTTCTCAGTAAGTATAGCCATTTTCGGATTATTCATAGCATATATTTTATATGGGTCTGTTTATTCATTTTTCTATAATTTGGACTTAATCAATTCATTTGTAAAAGGGGGACCTAAGAGAATTATCTTGGACCAAATCAAGAATATTATATACAATTGGTCATATAATCGTG